ACTCCGGGGGCAACTGTTCACGGCCATTATGGAGAAATCCTTTATGAAGGAGATACGTTAGTTACATTTATATATGAAAAATCGAGATCTGGTGATATAACACAGGGTCTTCCAAAAGTGGAACAAGTGTTAGAAGTGCGTTCAATTGATTCAATATCGATAAACTTAGAAAAGAGAGTTGAGAGTTGGAAGGGGTGTATAACAAGAATTCTTGGAATTCCTTGGGGATTCTTGATTGGTGCTGAGTTAACTATAGCGCAAAGTCGTATCTCTTTGGTTAATAAGATCCAAAAGGTTTATCGATCCCAGGGGGTGCAGATACATAATAGGCATATCGAAATTATTGTACGTCAAATAACATCAAAAGTCTTGGTTTCAGACGATGGAATGTCTAATGTTTTTTTACCCGGAGAACTTATTGGATTATTGCGAGCGGAACGAACAGGACGCGCTTTGGAGGAAGCGATCTGTTACCGAGCCATATTATTGGGAATAACAAGAGCATCTTTGAATACTCAAAGTTTTATATCCGAGGCGAGTTTTCAAGAAACTGCTCGCGTTTTAGCAAAAGCCGCTCTCCGCGGTCGTATTGATTGGTTGAAAGGCCTGAAAGAAAACGTTGTTCTAGGTGGTAGGATACCCGTCGGTACCGGATTCAAAAGATTAGTGCACCGCGCAAAGCAATATAAGAGTATTGCTTTGAAAATCAAAAAGAAGAATTTATTCGAGGGGGAAAGGAGAGATATCTTGTTCCACCACCGAGAATTATTTGATTGTGCATTTCAAAAATTTCTATGATCCAGCAGAACAATCATTTATAGGATTTAATGATTCCTAAGAGGGGATTTAGCCTTTTAACTATCGATTGTCTTGTGATTTGTTAGATGGGATTTGTGTTAATAATAATAAAGAAATAAAGATAATACGTAATAGACAGACATTAATCGCTTCGTTCGTATATCAATGTCCAATTTCTGGGAAAAGGGAAAGTTCCGTCGGAACAATTATTTATTTCAGGGTAACCCGTTCTTTTTTTTTTAAAAAAAAGAGAGGGAGAAAGTGTGGGGAGAAATGAGAAGAAGATATTGGAACATTAATTTGGAGGAGATGCTGGAAGCAGGAGTTCATTTTGGTCATGGGACTAGAAAATGGGATCCAAGAATGGCACCTTATATTTCTGCAAAGCGTAAAGGTATTCATATTACAAATCTTACTCGAACTGCTCGTTTTTTATCAGAAGCTTGTGATTTAGTTTTTGATGCAGCAAGTAGCCGAAAACAATTCTTAATTGTTGGTACCAAAAAGAAAGCAGCTGATTCAGTAGCGCGAGCTGCAATAAGGGCTCGGTGTCATTATGTTAATAAAAAATGGCTCGGCGGTATTTTAACGAATTGGTCCACTACAGAAACGAGACTTCAAAAGTTCAGGGACTTGAGAATGGAACAAAAAACAGGAAGACTAAACCGCCTTCCGAAGGGGGATGCGGCTCGATTGAAGAGACAGTTATCTGACTTGAAAACATATCTGGGGGGGATTAGATATATGACGGGGTTACCCGATATTGTAATAATTCTTGATCAGCAAGAAGAATATACGGCTCTTCGAGAATGTCTCACTTTGGGAATTCCAACGATTTGTTTAATTGATACAAACAGTGACCCGGATCTGGCAGATATTTCGATTCCAGCGAATGATGACGCTATTGCTTCAATCCGATTAATTCTTAACAAATTAATATTTGCAATTTGTGAGGGTCGTTCTAGTTATATACGAAATCCCTGATTAATTATAAGATAAATAAATATAATAATAAGATAAATAAATAATTTTGCGAACTATATGAATTTATTGAATTGGTTCTTATTTCTGAATCGCACAAAAACAAAAGAGATAAAAAGAACTGGGGATATTCTGTGATTAGTTGTTATTCAAAATAGAAAATAAAAATGGACAACGTTAAAAAAAAAGAAAAAGATAGTTGAATCAAAATAATTCCTTTTTTTTCATTCAGAGGGCAATATGAATGTTCTATCATGTTCCATCAACACATTAAAGGGGCTATATGATGTATCCGGTGTGGAAGTAGGGCAGCATTTCTATTGGAAAATAGGGGGGTTTCAAGTCCATGCTCAAGTACTTATTACGTCTTGGGTTGTAATTGCTATTTTATTAGGGTCATCTATTGTAGCTGTTCGGAATCCCCAAACCATTCCGACTGATGGCCAGAATTTCTTCGAATATGTCCTTGAATTCATTCGAGACGTGAGCAAAACTCAGATTGGAGAGGAATATGGTCCATGGGTTCCTTTTATTGGAACTCTCTTTCTATTTATTTTTGTTTCTAATTGGTCTGGGGCCCTTTTACCTTGGAAAATCATAGAGTTACCTCATGGAGAGTTAGCTGCACCTACGAATGATATAAATACTACTGTGGCTTTAGCTTTACTTACGTCAGTAGCCTATTTTTATGCCGGCCTTAGCAAAAAAGGATTAGGTTATTTTGGTAAATACATTCAACCAACTCCGATCCTTTTACCCATTAACGTTTTAGAAGATTTCACAAAACCCTTATCACTTAGCTTTCGACTTTTCGGAAATATATTAGCGGATGAATTAGTAGTTGTTGTTCTTGTTTCTTTAGTGCCTTTAGTGGTTCCTATACCTGTAATGTTTCTTGGATTATTTACAAGTGGTATTCAAGCTCTTATTTTTGCAACTTTAGCTGCGGCTTATATAGGTGAATCCATGGAGGGGCATCATTGACTAATTTTCGAAATAGTTTTTAGAGAATCGCCTTGGTGAACATAAATATAAACATACCTAGACAAAAGGGTCTATACGATCTCGAGGACTAGTAAAAAAGATTACGATATTCGAGAATTGTAAAAAAAAAGGAAAGAGATCTAAAAGATCTTTTTCCTAAACTTCATTTTGCCAATTTAGCCCCCCTTACAATTCAATGAATATTCTCTTTAGAATGAATATTCTCTTTAGAGTGATAGTGTCTTGATTGTTTTATTCATTCAATTCCAATTTTAGGAGTCATAATCCGAATAAGAATTCTTTATTTGATTTGTTTACAATATGCGATTAGACTTTTCTAGAGCCATTCCCATTTCAGTCGGGTTTTTTATTCAATTCACCGATTGACCAAAACAAAATATTGAATATTAATAAATAATCAATTACATCAACCTAGATCACTTATATTTTTATACAATGATTTACAATGATTCAGCCTAAGGAATTCGTCCGTTTAGTGTCCATTTAGATTGATTCTATCCATCTGAGATAATGATAAATAAAAGGAAGAGAAAAGTTTACAGATTACAAAAAAAATGGGTTGTTTAGCAGAGCGGGATCAAACTAGGTGTAGGGAAATATATAATGTCTATAAGCCAACTTTCCTGTGTAGATGTTTTGAAAAATGATTTTATAATCCGATTGAATCTAAGATACGAAACGAATAGTTGGTTTACGTTATGGACGAAAGACATGTATATGGAATATTAGGCATTAACTAGTTATATATTAGTATTAGTTAGTTATATATTAGTATTAGTTAAAAGATATATCTAATCGGCCATATTACTGGAAGTTTAGATCGAGATTCCAATAAAAGTCCTTCTTTTCGGTTGTAAAACTGTAATTGTGAATTGAATATTGAATAAAGAAATTAAATCCCGAAAAGGAGCGAAGAGTTTGAATTCAAAGAATGGCTCGGAATAAAGAAAGAAATGAAAAAACAAAAGGTTGTATGAATTCACAAAAACGCAATGGGCAGAAACTAAAAATAAAAAAGAAATATCAGATATCGAAGTAATTCTAATGATTTAATAATATTATTTATTACTTCAATTTGAAATTTTGAGTTGTTTCGACTGTATGAAAATCTTATCGCTGAAATAATTAAGTCATAGTTTATTGGTTGATTGTATCATTAACCATTTCTTTATTTTTTTGCGAGGAATTTATTATGAATCCATTGATTTCTGCTGCTTCCGTTATTGCTGCTGGGTTGGCCGTTGGGCTTGCTTCTATTGGACCTGGGGTTGGTCAAGGTACTGCTGCAGGCCAGGCTGTAGAAGGTATTGCGAGACAGCCCGAGGCGGAGGGAAAAATACGAGGTACTTTATTACTTAGTCTGGCTTTTATGGAAGCTTTAACAATTTATGGATTGGTTGTTGCATTAGCACTTTTATTTGCGAATCCTTTTGTTTAATCCTAAAAATACGTATTTTTTGATTTTATTGACTTGTGCTTGATGCTTGCTTTTTCAAATTATATCACGATTTAACTCTTTATTTATTTTTCTTTATTTATTTTTCTTTATTTATTTTTAGTGGGACAATTATGGTATGGGAAGGACTGATTTGAGAATGAGGAAGTAGTATACGAACGAACTCGCTTTCTTCCTTCCCCCTTCTTAGTCCAATCAAAACCTTTTTTAGGAAATGTTGCAGGACAAATAAAAATTCGCAATTAACACGAGACCTAGTACCAAATTATAATAAATATTGTTCTTATTAGAAATTCTAAATTTCTAATTACCGAAAAAAGGGTAAGTAAATGAATAGAATACAGATAAATGCATAAAAGAACAATAATATAGAAAATATCAATATAAATATGTATATAGAAAAATAGAAATATATAGAATAAAAAAGATAGAAATATATAGAATAAAAAAGATAATTTAATTAATCTGTCTATATCTATAAAATAAGAGGAGATCCATATGAAAACTATAACCGACTCTTTCGTTTCTTTTGGTCACTGGCCATCCGCCGGGAGCTTCGGGTTTAATACCGATATTTTAGCAACAAATCTAATAAATCTAAGTGTAGTTCTTGGTGTATTGATTTTTTTTGGAAAGGGAGTGTGTGCGAGTTGTTTATTTCAAGAATACGCTGGATTGAACCAGATGACCTCTTTTTTTTTTTTCGGTTTAACTAGGAAAGAAAAGGTGCATGGTCCTGCGAATTACTTCTGAATAAATT